TTAAAGTCTCCCATTATAGCCCAACAATTTGGAGCAGGAGGTGAATGAGAGCTTTCCATTTGCGCGATTGCTACCGGGACCCCAGAATTTCGAATTAACTAAAAGGTTCTGATGTAATCATTTTTATATCATTTCTTCTGACTGAAGACCATATACTTACTTGGCGCGACTACAAACACCGCGATTTTCCATCTATGCGAATCCATTTGTATCTTCCAATACATCATGTCGATTGCTCGACCGTTACCCGGGTGGCACATACCCGAGCTCCCCTTTATATCCCACTTGAGCATCTGGATCAATACCAGCAAAAGCAGCTCTATGGATGGGGTTCTAGAAATCTCGTAAAAGGGGGTCAGTCTCGTCTTGCAGAACAGAAAGTAGAAGATGACTCCGGGGATTAATTAAAATAGAGTCGCTGTCGTAGTGGTCTATACTTCGACAGGTCTTGGAGTACTGAGTTGCATGGGAAAAAGGATAGGTAATTGCTCTACCGCACTCGACTTATGTCAAAAGGAGATGTCCTTAACGGGATGGGTATCAATGAATTGCCTTTGCGCCTCGCACGTGGTAGCTGTGAGGGGAAGCCCCCCGATTCCCTTCCAACCACTGGAACCGAAGCTGCACCTTTCTCTTCAAAGTGAGTCTGCTTAGTCAGAATATTATAAATGCCATGGATGCAAAGATACTCAGCGAGTGAACTAGGTTTTGCTATTCCTTCTCGAGCTTCTATTTCTTCCGTTAAAGGAGATTCGGGAAAAGATGGAATAGGAAGACGTGTTTCCAGAACAAACAAGATACGGGTTGAGAAGGGGGAGTTAGCAAAGTTAGACAAGATTGGAATGGGCATAGGAACATGTATTGATGTACCAGATCGGCTAATGCTCCCAGGTTGATGCGATGTATTCCACCAGTTGACTGAAGACTTTATTATTGGTATATCGATCGGTCCAGCACGGATTGAAATAGAAGCCGGTTCGACAGGAAGCTTTTGAAAACGCAGTGCACCCAGGTAAATAAGGAACGAGATGAATACAGAGGTTAAACGAGCATCCCACACCCAAAAGGTGCCCCACATAGGTCTTCCCCGAAACCCCCCAGTAACTAAGGTAAACAACGTAAAAAAGGCACCCATTTCTGTACCGGTTCCGGAAGAGCGAAGAAAAAGGGGATGTTTTGTTAATAGGAAAAAGAAAGTGCTTATAGCCGTAGCGATATAAACAAGAATACTCATCCGAGCCGCAGGAACATGTACATACAGAATACGCGAATTTCCACCTTGTTGAAGATCTAGTGGTGCTACCCGAAGACTTAAATGAATAGCCATCGCTGTTAAGAACAACCGAGATCCAATGATAATTTGCGCGTAGCTTCTGGTCTTTGACATCAAAAAATAAGGTCGTAATAACGAAACGGACATGCGAGAATTTGGTCCTAGCTAGTGGAACAAGAAAGACATGGATCTATATTCAATACGCAATCAAAGGATTTCCCCTGCTTTGTTTTCGCTCCGCTCGTGCGCGGCACTCCTTGCTCGCGGAGCGGCATACCTAAAAAATAAAGGAAAAAAAAAAGAATCTAACGCTCTAGTCTAATTGAATACTTTCAACGCTCATGCTATTTGAAAGAGCTTTCAACATGGAGTCTCCACTCCATAATGTACACAAAGAGTAACTGATCTATGAATATCGTCCTAATTCAGGTCTTGTTCCGCACTTAAATGGATAACTCAAACCCTTACCTTGACCAGTTTGTAGTGGAAAACCTCGATGACATAATCGTTTATAGTCACTCACTGGAGGTTTGGAACCCTGAGTACAGTGTTCCGGGTGTAGCAGGAAAAGAAGCTGTACGCGAAACGGTGCTCAGACGAAAGTGCTCTTTCTTGGCCATTGGATCAGCAAGGGTGTGATTCAGATGGATCAAGAGAAGATCAGGTCTGTTGTGGACTGGGGATTGCCAGCCGTGGAGGAATATCCCGTCGTACCTCAACTATCGACCCGCCTGCTACCAATTCATCCGGTACGCGATAGAAGTTCTCATCGGTGAAGAACCGGCCTCTGGTACGTATCCAATACGAGCAAGCAATCAATGCCTCCCTGACCTAACGGAACGTAGCACCCCTTTTCGATTATCCATGGAGTATTCCGCCTAAACCTATCTTCCCGAATGAAAATAAGGTCATTTAATCCACTTAAAGCACGGGATGAATCCACGATGGTCTGTTACAACTCTTTTTATGCGGTCTTACAAACGAAGTGTAGTGAACTTCTATAAAGCATTCGGTTGTAGCGTTAACGAAATCAACAATGCGTCACTAGTAGTAAGTAGCCTGTATGGGTAAACTAACAACGACTTCTTGTCTCACTTTTTTCATTACCATTTAAAGAATAATGTGTAACCAGACCCATTTGATGACGGAAGTGACCAATTCCTATTAAAAAACACGGGAAAACGGATTTCGTGTCAAAAGAAGAACGAGTGAAAAGACCATTTCAAGCAAAAAAGCCGGGAAAACAGACTTGAAGAACCTGTAGTGGTGGAATTCACTGAAGCAGTGGGCATGTTCTCTCAGGTCAACGATTACGTCAAAGAATCTCCCCCTCACGGGTTTTTTGTCATTGTAGCCCAAGTGTGAGTCATCAAGAGCCCACAGTGTCAAGCCGAGCGGAAATGCCAGCGCTTTGGTACGACGTCAGCAACAAAGAATGGCCAATTTATCACTGCAGTGCTTCATGGAGTCAATTGGAGAGATGTCTTCGAGGGAGATGTGGAAATTGGAATTCTTTCTGGATTCGGTACTGGATGTAGTTCCTATTTGTGCTGCTTTGACACGCGACCTCACCTTCCGGGCGATGGTTCCACTGCTGGATAAACAACTCGGCAAAGTGGCTCTTAAATAAGCTGTGCCTGGCATCAACTGAATATGGATCTTCGATAAAGGGCTATGGACCTGGACCCTCCTACAGGAAGATGAAGTACGTAGTCCTACCCACCCACCAAGTGACCAAGCTCTCCTCCTCCTTGTGCAAGGCCCCTTAGGGCCTTTGACTTGCGATTGAATGAGTTGGTTTGCTAATTGGCAGCCTTTCTGCTTTCAGACAAGACTAAAAGCAAAAGCGTCGTTGCCAAAAACAACCTTCCTCAACGGTTGAGGAAGATCGGAACAGGCTAAACAGGAGCATTGGAGAGGACTCAACCAACATTTATATCTAATGGATCAACTCGTGCTTATGTTATACCATTCTCAGTTACGAGTGCTTATGCGCCTCTCTTTTTAAAGCTAGGAAATCAAAATTAAATCCGGGTCAGTGATCACTATGCCTTCTTCTGCTTTGGTCATTCAACTAATCTCGTCTGGTCGGGCAAGTAATCGAGAACTCAGGAAGAGCCTTTTGATTCTGTGGAAACTACTCTGCCCTCGTCCATCGCCCCTGTAAGCCAGCCTGCTCTCGTTCGGTCTCTAGTAATTAGCTCCTCTCGTCACAGGTCACTGCTATAACTTCCGGCGTATAAAAACCCTTGATTGGTTTAAACATAAACCATTTCCTTTTGAACTCTATTGCATAACCTAAAAAAGCGAGGCATAGACAACTACTCTCGCTAGGCGACTACTCTTCTTTAAGAAAGGCTAGCAAACTTCCCACCAGTGAGCCTAGGAGCGAAAACGCAATCCTATCCGTAAAACAGAACCTTTTTCCCCGTTTCCTGACCCCTTTCTTTTCTTTCAGAACCTTTCTTCATGATGTTTTCTACCTCGGGTAAAGCAACCTTTTGTCAGAAAGTTAGACGGTCTTATGAGTGAAACCCTCAGTAAAACGGACTTCTTTCGTAAAGAGTCTCTCTCTTTCTTCCCACTTCACTTCGTTCAGTGCCTTTGCTTCGCAACCTCCTGCTTGACCACTCAAAATTACAATCTTTACAATCCCCTTAGAGATTGAGGTCAAGAAAGTCTTGCCATTTCCTGTTTTATCCATCATTCCTTGTTTCATAAACAACTGTTCCTTCTCCAACTCACTCAGCCTCACTCTCATTCTTGAAATCTCCAGCTTCCGTTCTTGTGTCTTTAATGAAGCACATAATTATCTCGAGGGGACATGGCTGCACTTGGTATACCACTGCTTATTCTCTACGAGAGGAATCCATGTGAGCTTCCTGCATTCTTCAATCGGAGCTGCTCGAAATACAGAACTTGCACTGTCATCTGTACTGGGAGTCGCTCATTTTGTGCAGCGTGGTTGCATGCTTCTTGAGAGAGCTTTTGGCAGTCTATGAACCTGCCGAGCTTCTTGCATTCATTCTTGTTCAGTTAGCAATGAATGAACCTTCAAATATATACCAACCGCCCGCCCTGTAAAGCCCATCATCGATGACACGAGCATAATAAGGCAGTATTTCAATCATAGCAATGAACTTTTGTAAGCTCAGGTAAGGCTCAGGAGCAATTTCCGCAAAATATGTGTCAATAAGCCGTCCAACTTTCAACAATGAACCATGATTCGGAGAACCAGTGCCTTCAGATTCCACAATCTTCATTTTCTTCTCGCTGCAGAAAATTGACCGGTATTCGATGAACAGTATCAACATCATATAATGAACCGCCAGCTTGGATTGATGGTATAAGGAGATCGTCAAGTGAAACCATTTCCAGCCGAAAAGGAATCCCCCTTTCAATCTCAAGCCTGCAGGCGACTGTAGCATTCACCACGATTGCCATCCTGAGCATCCCAAACCTCTGTGGAACCGAACAACTTTTCTCCGTTGGCATTAAGCTTATAAGGGTTTCCACTTCGCTGTGCTCAAATTCGATTTATGCCATGCCATGCCAAATTTTACATTTTCCACCTGATAAAAATGCATGAAAGATGCAACAATGCTATCCGGTCGAACACCGAGTCTTGCCGTGGCACAAATAACCCTTTGATAATATTCTATCCTGAGAGAGCTTCAACCCACACAACCACTCTTAAGCTCTGAAGATTCACCATCACAATTTCACCCTTCCTTTTTTGGCTCGCTGGCGCTGCAGATACCTTTTGCTTTCTTTCAGAACCATCGGTGTCGTGTCTTACTTCGCTTGGAGTTCTAGTTACTTCGCTTCGGTGCCAAAAGCCAAATCATCGTCCGCATCTACTCAATCCGCTATCCCCTTTCTCTTTCTGCAAGAAATCGTCCTGTCCGCATGCGTCCTCAAAATAACGTATTCGTGGGATTCTCTTCCTAACAGCTTATTCTATTACGAATTCCTACTCACTCGCTCGCCTTCGGGTGAGTGAAGAGTTCGTCGCTTCCCGAAGAGAGGGTCTTCATTAAAGCAGTAATCATCGAAGGAGGTAAAAAGTCTTTGGGTCCAAGAAAGCAAGCCGGGAAGGCATAGAGTCGACGCGAAATCCCGGCGAATCAAAAGTACAGGCGGAAGGCCAAGAGCCTAGTCGTGCAAAGATCCAAGCAGCGTATTCTCATTCAGGTGCGAAAACAGCTTCTTCTCGACGCAGGAGATTCGTGAACAAGCCCATCTAAGAGCCTAGCAGTAGCTGCCTTTATTGCGACAGAGAGAGCTTCCAACAAGGAAGGCTCAATAATCCCACCTCGTGCCGGAACGTCATCAGTCCCAGAGCCTATTTGATGTGTCCTCTTCAACCTCGTACAACAACTATGGCAGCCAAGAGCGCTGCTTATTCCCCTTCATGTCTTAAATCTTTGAGTTTGCATCCGCTGTTGATCGATTAGTTCCTGTTGAGGGATAATTAGTAACATCCACTGAAGAGCAGCCGGCATAATCTGATCTAGGACTAGGACCTGCGTGTGCATTTAGTAGAATATTTCCTAGCGCTTTTTTCGGATCTCTAGAAACATACAGATTTTAGGATCTTCTATATCATATAGGTTGAACCTAGTCGGAGACTTAGCCTGATATTGTCAACCACTTCAGCCCGGAAGAGATGCTCATGTAACTCATTCACAGGGACAAGGAAAGCTGTTCTATGGCCACTCGGCGCTTCCGGGGAATGCTTTTAATGGTTTGGGGCGAATAAATATGTGTTTTCGTAGGAGAGTTCATCTGGTTCAGGATTTGGCCATAACATCTGAGAATGTGTATACCGTCGGGAGTACATGACCGCGGAACCGCCCAATTCTTTTTCTTTTATCAAAACTATATTCGCATGGCTTAGAATCTACTCTACTTACCAATAGGGATATTCCGATGGGACCGAGGAATAGGAGTTCTCTCCTTTAGGGAGGATTGAGAAAGTACACCTCCCGGAGCTATTTGATCAAGTGCCGAAAGCTGTTCGTGTTGCGGAACGAAGACAAATCGCCTTGGAGTGAATTCCTGCCTCCCTAAGCTCATGATGAAAGTCATTATCATTCTGCTTTCGGTTACTAGACCCCAATAAACCTTCCCCGCCCTACCATGTGGAAACAAAATCTCAGCTTGCACTAGTCATCGATTGCTCTTCAGAGGAAAGTTATGGAACTAGGTCGAATACTCTTCTGTCAGGCTTCCTAATGTATGTGCCAAAGTACTGCTATATATATTAAAAGTAGTTCTCCACTCATCCTTTCTTCCATTTCTTCATGACCTTGAAAATCTCCTTCACCTGCCACTGACTCCTCCGGGTCATAGTTGCTCGGGTCCGGTATGAATATGAGAGAAAAGTATCCTATACGTTTCGCTTCATCAGAAGCTGTCACTGAATAGTCTGATGCCGAAAATCGGCTTTTCCTGAATCTTTCCATTTTGGGGTTCACGAGTGATCAATCAATAGTAGAGTAGTTGGCGAACGGTCTTTTAATGACTTCTGGGCACAAGTGCCATTCTCGTCGTCTACTCTTAGCTGGGAGAACTGAGAGCCTTTCCCCAAGCAAAGAGGGTGAAATCGGCTTCAAAAAAGAACATTTGACAGTTTTCAGTCTGGGAATCTTATTCAAAAAACATCAAATAACGAAAATCTAATCGCATGTCCTAACTCTAACTTATCTAAACAAAAGTAGGTAACATAGGCTTCAGTGGATTTATTACCCGGGAATCATCGGTATAATTTCAAGTCGAAAATAAGGCAGCAAGGGAACGAAGCTGTAAAGCTAAGACAGGTCAAGCGCCCTCCATTCGATGCATTTGTGAAGAATGAAAAAGGGAAAGAAAGACCAGCCACAGAAAGACAAAAGAGACAAGAAAAGTGCCATACTCTGTATGGAAAGAAAGAAGCTGACTATTTGTAAAGTCAAGATCAGCGGGAACATCCGACAGAGCGAGCTCAAAATGGGTATTTCCGGCCGTTTAGGAGTCGGAGTTTCAGACTCGGCAAAGGCATCAGCCTAGCTAGGAACTTAAGTAGAAGAGTGAACCCCGAAAGAGTAAGGTAAGGGCTAGATCCTATCAGAGTTTGACCGAATAGCGGACTTATCTTCAAAGCTTGAAGTGAAGGCCGGAGAATTTTCGACATCGGAAGCTAATTAGCGCGTAGGCAGCGCTGCGCCGTCTCTTGTACCGTTTTATATAGAGAATTTGAGTTAAGACTAATCCAAAAAGGAAGTAACCAATCGACCAGACCAATCTTTCTGTGGAGGCGGCGAAGGGGCCACATTCGCATAAGAGCTATGCAGAGAAGGTTTAAGAGGAGATGCCTATCCTATTCTAATAGCCAAGGATGCTTTGTGCGGATAAGACAAGGCTTATGATATGAAAGAACCTAACAGCCCTTTGGCCTATATTTGACGTTCTCCTGCTACGTTCAATAACATTGATAGGTCATAAGTCCTTAGCGGGGGAATACCTTCTTTTAGGAAAGAATGCCAAGCAAGTTATGAAAGAAAGAAAGTAATAAAAGAGAGACCTGTGGAGATAGGAATCTTGCCTTTTCCAATGCTACAAAAGCCATAGCTTTTTTCATTTTATCACAAGCTGATGAGATCGAGTAGAGAGCAACGAAACGAAAGAAGTCGACCCGCCTTTAATCTTGGTGTATAGCCTAGTGAGATCCAAGCACGGTAATTGAACGAGAAGCTCCAACTGGGTGGGGCAAGTTTGAATGAATCCTGAAGAGTGAACAACTGGAATTTTGTAAGCCTTTCCCGAGCGCTCGTCCTTTACACTTAGAAACAGGGTCATACAGAGACGAGGTGGCATATATAGAAAGGATCCGCGGGATCCACTTACATGATCGAACGAGAACGAAGATCCTCATGCCTCAACTCTCAGCTTCTATTCACTCGCTTCTATTCAATAGTGGGAAAGGCCAGAGGGTTGAGAATTGCTTTCTCCCCGTCGCTTAGGCTTTCCGGCGACGCCCCGGCACCTCACCTTGACCTACTCCTCTGAGTCGGGGAGGTAAGTGACCTAGTTTCTTTCGGTCCGATAAGCATTTTTTCTCATATCCATTCCTTCCCGCGAGAATCTTTCATAGAACGTACGATACCGGTCGAGTGACTATTCAAATTCTTTCTTCGGGTTCACCGTGATCTGTTGAATGAAGGTAGCGATTAGAGCATCCAAGGAAATACTTAGTTGACATGACTAATACGAAAGCGGAGCTTCCCTTGTTTGTTGTGATGCTTTGACCATTCCAATAGTTACACCTAGCGATGGATCGAGGTTTCTGATCGGCGCGCACCCCAGCCGTACAGCCTGAGATTCTGGGACCAGACGAGACTCTATTAGATTTCCAGGCCCCTCGAATCGAACTGTAAAGCCAGGATCAGGGTCGCTTGGTAACTAAGATCTTTTGGCTGCCCGATCACTATACTAGATGTTTTTACCGATATAATGAATAGGAACCGTAGTTGGATAGCATTCGGGATGAGACTTGATTGCTCTGGTTGTGCGTCCCGTTTGACCGCATGAGGGATCCCTTGGTTGTTTGCCGGCTCCGGAAAGGAACTGCCGGTTGTTTGTTAACCCCTCTCTTTACTGGGTGGGTACTTTGGTCTTTTCGTATTGGGACGGTTTTCACTCAGCGGGCTTTTTCTCAGGTTCAATTGGAAAGCGAAGCCCAGACCGATATTAAGAATGGTAACTCGTAGAAGTTATCCCATAACTATATACTTAATCCATGACTGTCATTCCGAAATTCCAACTGGTATTATTCTTTTTTTTGACAAAAGCTCCAACAAACTTATTGAATTCCAATAGGACTTCTCCTTCTCTTTCTCGGAAGATTAGCAACATGGATGACTCCGGAACCACTCACCAGTAGGAGGAACCAACAACTGTTCCTGGTAGCTGCAGTTTGTAGTTCCCCACTTGAGGAAAGAAGCTACCAGACCAACTTTGCTCTACTGACCAGAGACTCTACTAGTACTAAAGGAATCATCCACGTATTAAAGAAGCGACCAGTCTTTTTCACTTATACCATACCTCGTTATGCTTGGCCTGGGCTCATGATTTGCTTTTGCTCGAGTTCATCAACTACAAGACAAGGAACTCACGATTGACTAGCGGCGGGAGTGTACCAAGAGTTGATGGATACCCCTCTCCTCATTCGTTTAGGGCGAGGCCCGGCCTCGTTTTTTTTTGCTCTCTCTTGCTTGCTCCCGTGCTGCTTACTTGGCTTACTTCTTCTCCTCTTTGTCCCATGCGGACTACTGCTTTCATGTACATCTTCTTCTCTCCCCGGCCCTCCTAACGTCAGGAATAGCGATCCGGGAATGCAATTATCTAGCGACTAAAGCAAGTTACTAAAGAAAAGGGCTGCCCTTACTCTATTCCAGTTATGTAAGGAATAGCGGGCAGGATGATAGCAACAAGCAGATTCGACTTCTTGTTACAGGTCTGATGTCCTCTTTTACTAGCTACTAAAATAGCCTGACTCCACTTCTAATATAGTTAGTGAGCGCTTACAGTCCGAGAAATGTGGTTATTCCGAGAGCAAGTTATTGGTGGGATCTGAGTGTGCTGATTACAGACAATTTTTCGTCTATGGCAGTCTGAAAAGTAAGGTTCTTACGGGAACACCGTCGAGGTTTAATATCCAAAGTCGCTAGTTTAGTTGAAGGCTTTATTTAAACTGCTGCTCTGAAAAAAAGAGCAAATTGAGACAGCCTAGCGACTGCCTCCAGATAAAAGATCTTTCTCCAGGAAACCAACTGGTGATGGGATAGGTTTCATTTTGAGTCAAAATTAGGGATGAAGTGGTTTTCTTGCCTCTTCCTTCAAACTATACTTACACCTCAGCAGCCGTTAATAGCAAACCCAACCTGGTGGATTGGGATACTATGAGGACCCCTTTAGCTTAAAAAAGCTAGAGGGCCTATCGAAGTGGGTCCTTGCGCACCAAAGACAATGATGGATGGTACCAGGTTTCGCTACACTTTACTTTTACGAATCCAGGCGCGTCCGGTAGAATTGGTAAGATCCACTTAAAGGAACAAGGTCGAAATGACCCCTAGCCAGGATGGTAGCCGACTGTAAGCACAAGACGGGATTGATTGGAGATATCCCAAGTTCCCAGCTATACTTGTGGATCTTCGGTTTACAGAGAAAAAAACGAGGAGAGAGAGGGTCCCCAGACAATTGTCGTCAGGTTGGAACCCACACCTAGAAAGTTTCCGTTTCCTATAGCTGGTTGACAGGCTAAAAACGTTCTTCACTATTCTTCCTGACGCCGAGGAAGATATGAAACACAAGGACGGATCACTGTAATGACTGCCTCTGTCCCGAAGAATGCTCGTTGAAAAGTATGCTCGGTTGCAGGCTTCAGTGACGATAAAGGATCCGGCATATGCAATCTTCAGAGGATAGACGTGTCGGACATTAGGATTCCAACCGCCGGGAGGGATCCAATGAACGGAAACTTATCCCGGCTTAAGAGTATACTTAGTAAAGCTGCATCTAACCTCTTCCGGTGGGCCTGCCAACACGCCGCAAGCTTCGTCAAGAACTACAGGGTATCTTTTATATGCAGACGGTTAGAATAGGGGGTGTAAGGAGTGCCTGATGACCGAGAAGCGTCCGGCAAAAAAGCAGAGCAGACATAACAAACAGTAAAGAGAAAAGCAAATTGAGATTTTCAGGAAGGACCTCCCTTGATTCTTGGGTTTAGTCACCGCCCTAAGTATAAGTTCATTTGAGGTAAAGATCGGCGGGGCTAAGGATGCTTACGGGTTGCGTGGTTGGGCCTACGAAGTAAAAAAAAAAAAAGTTAGTGGGGAATAGATTTAAAAATTATATATTTAAAGTGGCCTGGTTCGGGTGGCTTCGGTCAGGGGGGAAAGGGGTGAGTAGAGGCAACTAATCTGAGATGCCGCTGCTAGCAACCTCTTTATTCATTGGGTAAGAGCGATCCAAGCCATATGCTGTTTCGCTTGAAAGGACAAGCAAGCCTGATGCGACACTGGTCTTAGAAGTGGAACATGCCCTATAGCAAGCAACCTGCACAACAACCTCTCATTATCCCTTCACCTCCCGTCTACAATCTTGATTGAGTCCCTTGGAATTAAAAAGATACGGAGAAGAAAGGGAGTCGCCACCTAATAAAATAACTCTCTCATAATTGCGTAGATAGTCAGTGTGGCTATCTAAAGTCAGAGAGAGGATCGAGAAACCATCGCCCAAAGGTGCTCATTGAGCCGGTCACCGGTGGCTAAGAAACTCGTCTCGCTATTGAAGCCGTAAAAAGCTACTTGGATAAGCTTTATCTAAAAAGATATAGAATGTGATCCAAGGAAGTCGAAAATCAATTGATAGAAATCAAAATATGGAAGGTGTAATTGCATCCGTTCCTATCCGCATTGTCATCAGATCCGTTCCTATTCATCAAAGGACAACAGCGAAGGAGTGGTATCCCAACGGCTGACAAGAAAGCACCCCAACTCACTGTTCACAATCCATATGGATATAGAAAGTGTGCAGTGAGGGATCTTTATAGGTAGTCAGTCTTTACTTAACTCAGAAAAAGGCTTGACTTAGCTCAAGCAATGCCCAATGTGAGATTCCCATGTCTTTCTTGGTTGGACCAACCCAACCGGCGATTTCTTACAAGTCTTTCTTCTTTCTTTTTTAGAGCAAGAAGCGGAACTACAAGTTCTGAAAGAAATTGAAAGTGTTTCTGACGATTACGCCCAACAGCCCACTTGAGCAATTTGCCATTCTCCCATTTATTCCTATTAATATCGGAAACTTGTATTTCTCATTCACAAATCCTTCCTTGTTTATGCTGCTCACTCTCAGTTTGGTCCTACTTCTGCTTTATTTTGTTACTAAAAACGGAGGAGGAAAGTCAGTACCAAATGCATGGCAATCGTCGGTAGAGCTTATTTATGATTTTGTGCTGAACCTCGTAAACGAACAAATAGGTGGCCTTTCCGGAAATGTTAAACAAAAGTTTTTCCCTCGCATCTCGGTCACTTTTACTTTTTCGTTATTTCGTAATCCCCAGGGTATGATACCGTATAGCTTCACAGTTACAAGTCATTTTCTCATTACTTTGGGTCTCTCATTTTCGATTTTTATTGGCATTACTATAGTGGGATTTCAAAGAAATGGGCTTCATTTTTTAAGCATCTCATTACCCGCAGGAGTCCCACTGCCGTTAGCACCTTTTTTAGTACTCCTTGAGCTAATTCCTCATTGTTTTCGCGCATTAAGCTCAGGAATACGTTTATTTGCTAATATGATGGCCGGTCATAGTTCAGTAAAGATTATAAGTGGGTTCGCTTGGACTATGCTATGTATGAATGATCTTTTCTTTTTTATAGGAGATCCTGGTCCTTTATTTATAGTTCTTGCATTAACCGGTCCGGAATTAGGTGTAGCTATATCACAAGCTCATGTTTCTACGATCTCAATTTGTATTTACTTGAATGATGCTACAAATCTCCATCAAAGTGGTTATTTATTTATAATTGAACAAAAGGGAGGCCGAAAGTCGGTCTAGAGCCTTACATGGGCTGTTTCTTTTTTTTAGAATACCGTCTCTCCAAACTCGCATAGAAGCCCTCTTCGCACCCTGATCCAGACCCAGCTACTAGAGCATGCTCGGACACCTACACCGGGCCATTCCATTGCGTTGCGAGCTCGGTTAGGGAGTTCCTCACTTCGTGGCATCGCTGTCTGAAACTTCTCCTTTTCGCGAGTGGGCGGAGACCGCTTTTGTTGTGGCATATAGAGAAACAATAGACGGAATTCAATTCATCCTTCTAACCGCCACGCCAGAGAAAGAGCTTAGTAAATGGGGAGATCTCGAAAGGTTCCTTCGTACTGGGTGTTACCTTAAGTGGACTTCTAGCCAGCCTAAAGAGAATGGCCAGAGCAGAGCGAAGAAGAGCCCGGAGGAAGGGGCGGGTTTAGTTGTATTAGAATAGCCGTAGGAACAAACCTTACTGGTGGTGAATGTTCATCCTTTTCTTATAAAATTCATGGGATTGATTCTACCTTCGGTTCATCTGGTTCCGCCTCGATGTGAGAATAGCATAGGAACTGGAAGTACGCTTCGCCACCTCGACCTCGAAACAGGCGTTGATCGGCTGGGGCGAAAAGGCTTGCCCGCTCCCTTTGGGCTCCACCACCATATCACCAATAAAGCTGTGCGACCTATCTGGAACCCAACTACAACGGGCCTTTCTCTTCTCGCCTTGCAGCTTTGGAAGTCTACTCTACTATAATGTGTAGTGCTTAAATGGGCTAACTATTCCATTACTTGGAAGTGAGCATAACCAAGGGCATTTTGTGACTCGCCTATGAAAAGCCAATATGAAACCGGACCACGCGTGCTTTTTTCCCTTCTCGTCTCAAAATGGCTCGTACAAACAAATGGACCTTACCTTATAATCAGTGTATGCCTTGGTTAGAGACCTTCCCCCTTTAGGATGGATGCGGGCACAGGCAGGTTCTAGCAGCAGCTTCTGCGGAGTCAGAATCTGAACTTATAGCGCTTTCGTTTCGAGGAGTGAAAAGGGGCCACGATCGAAGTGAGCGCCTGCCTGTAAGAGGCATTGATCATGGATGGGCTTATCTGTGGGCTTGCTTGGGTCAAGGGAGACTGAATCTTCTGCTTTTGTATACCAGTCTTATATATATGAGGCAAAATCTCACTTAGGTAGCACACACACTGAGACTGTCACTAATAAAGTGTTATGAGCTCTAAATGATGCCCATGTAGCGGACTAGGACACAAGCCCAAGCGGTTATTAGCACAAGCCTGACCCCCGTCTTCACGCCCTTCCTTGACGTTGTTCTTACTATGAATAGCCCTCCCGGATGAATTGATTGACCAGAAAGAGGCGCAATAGTAGTTAGTCGTCTCGACTGTGGGCTTATTTATATATAAGAAGGTTCAGACGGAGGTCATGTGTTCACGTACTCAAGCTCTAATTAGTCTTCAAACTACAGCCATTGCGTCTGGGCTGGGCTAGGGCGTCGGTATGGGAGGATTGTACCGCTAAGGAAGGCTACTATGTCTCTCGACCTCGCACAATAATGGTGTCATTTGTTAGTAGGTAGGATGAATCACAAAGCAAACTACACATGTCCAAAAGTGCGGACTGCTACAAAAACTCGCAACCAAGCAGCATGGGCGAGGGAGGGGATAAATCCGGAGGAGAGGGGGTGACCTGTAATGTCAAGACGTAGAAAGTGTCAACCCGCGTAGGTTACACTAAACAAGGAAATCCCGTGCTTGATAGGCGGTCGGAAGAGGCAACAAACAAGGTAGGACTCAACAGTTCAATATTCATAAACTACCCGCTCCACCACCTACTTATGAATAATGGCATATGGGAGCCGAGTAAGCACAAGTCTCGTTTTTCTCGTATCGTATAGATAGAAAGGGCTCATCAATAAGGTCCGCTAGTCTCTCATTCATACAGGTTTGTTACGCCCAGCAGGCTACGTTCTCAGAGGTGCGTGATTTTCTCCGCCACATTGAAATGAACAACGCGCAACCTGTTTCCGCTGTTCCCTGTTGTTTGACCAGCTGTCCAAGACAAAGTGTCCGTTGTTGGACGTTCAGGCTCAGCTGAGACCTCTGATCTCATATTAACACTCAATCCCTCACAAGCTAGGCGTTTAGCCTATTGAGAACTATGCCCTCGGCTAGAGGAGTAGTTATAATCGCTTAGTTGCCTTATTATTATTATATGAAAACCCAGTCTTGTTGTCCTCGAATCAGTTTAGAACAATTTGAGGGCTTATTCTATTCACCGAGCGGAAGCTGCAATTCCACCAGCAGCGCCAGTCGCGGTTGACCCATCATCATCTCGCGTCGCGTCCCTCTCGGGAGGCCGAAGCATACCTTATACTAGTGGAGGGGCCCCCTGTTGCCAAAGCAAGCAGTCCCGCAGAGGTTGAGGTATGGGACGCAGAAGCATAGGGAGTGATAGCAGCAATTGATCCTGATCTTTTTCAAAGCTACAACTAACCTCACGAAGATCAGTAAAAGATTCGAATTCCGCGGTGAACCGCTCTACTTTCTATAAAATTACTTTTGCTTGATCCAACATCAGGATGACCCGACAGGCCGAGCACGTCAACAACTTAATCACGACTTTGTGACCGGGGAAACAAGAGCTAGACTTCAGCAAAGGTCCCAATATCAATATAATATGAATTTCTTGGAATTGAGTCTTCTTTACTGCGAGATGCCCGGCAAACAAATATAATAAGGGTCGGTCGGTTCAGCATCTCAAGTGGTTGCTTCTTTCCGATGTCCATGTGCGGTTGGATCGGTCGAGACACTTGAATCTTAACTAGCTCCGTTTGCGTTGGATCAGCCTACTTCATGCACGAGCGGAAGACCTTCCCTGCCTACCTAATAGGAACTAAAGGTACTGCGAAACCAGTCTACCTACCCGCTTGAAGATCCTGCAAGAACGGAGTGAACAAAATAGCTTGACTGCCCCGGAGATTGGAGTTATGATCTTTACACCTTCATTTGTGGGATCAGATCAGATGCAGATGATGGGTCTAGAAGAGGGGCAAGCACGACTCTCTAAGGCATGGCGCCAAGCAAGACCCATAAAACCGATACAAAAATATATATCGAATAAATATCCGAAGCGGACCTCGTCAATACGTGTTACACAAACGACGCATCGAACGAACAAGTAAGCGAATAGGGACCGGGTTCCTCGCGCAGCAAGCTGGCGAATCTAATAACTTTGATTCCTCATTCGATCAGTTGCGCTAACCCCGATTCCCCTCTTTCCTTTCCCTGGTTCGTTAAACAGAGTAGGGGCTCTAGCTTTAGCTCGAAGAGGAAACGAGTTCTCGTTCTGATCTGCACCGGGGGTTGCTTCGGTCAGTTACAGGGGTGGTCAGTAGGTAGTTCCGATTCTAGCTCCTAGCTCTGGAGAAGCGAACTTCAATCACAAAGATTTCACTACACTACTTATTACGTCAAACATTCCTCTTTCTACTTCTGACTCTCGCGCGGATAGAGATGGAGGTCGGGATTCCCCATCAATTTTTCTTTCAATTCCTTCCCCTCATTCGGGCGTACTATCATGATTCCAGGGGCTTCTTCCTCTCATTATTCCAATTCTCCTCCAGGGCCCTCTCATTACCGATCCAGAAGGATACTCAAGTAGGTCACTAACAGATGAGCTATCGGTGTAGATGTAATAACGGTACAATGGCTGTCTAGGAAGCTTGTTACAATGTCCTCGCGCCTCATAAAAAGGGCGCTACTCTGGCAGCAGGGTATACCGCCCCCGGCTCTGGACACACGGGCTCAACGTTCTATGAAGGACTGAACGCAAGTAAGAATACTTTTTTAAGTTGTTTCTCATCGCCTTAGGCATAAAGCCAATTCCATCTCTATCTGGCCACTCCGTGACTCCAAGACCAGAGACAAAAGGAATCATGTCTATTTCAGTTAAGGGGCCTGTTAAGTCATCAAGTAAATGCTCTTTCCGGGCCTAGCAACATCTTCGAATCGGTTGTAATCAACCAATTCAGAATGCCTTTTATGAAAGGTACTATTTGAAGAGCAGCTCCATGAACTTAGCGCTAGCTGCAGTACTATTATATTAGAGACCGAAATCGCTACATCAAAAAAATAGGTATAGCCAAACAGAAGGTTCTTTTCTTGGCTTTCTTGCCCTATCGGTCAGATCAGGTGAAAGCAAGCAAATAAACGATAGGTAAACTTATTCAACGGCCGCTTGCGCACCAAGACTAAAGGAGGGTTCCGGATAGCCATCATAAGACCGCTTACCTTATATTCCGCTACCAAAGAAAAAGGCTTCCTTTCGCAATCGAACCTCTAGAAGCAAGGTTGCGAAGCCGGGGTATTATGTATCAGCTGAAAACGAAGTGGATGACTCTCTTTTAGTTGACTTTGGAATTTGACCAGTCTACATCGTCCGCCCCGAAAACTAAGTAGCTCACTAGTGCCAGCCAAAGGCTTCTTTTTGACCTTTCTTGCGGATGTCCTAATCAGTTTCTCTGAGGCTCTCAAGCTGAGAGAAAGTGTTTGGATGATTTTTGCATGGTTTCAGGGCGCTTTGAGAAATAGAATATCTTATGTTCTCCTAATATCGATAGGCAAGTTGCTTATTTCTGTGTGCTCTAGGCTTGACAAGCTAAACAGAAAAACTTTTTTTGGTAAAAATAAGAGGAAGATCCATCTTGCTAATTAGGATTTGGTGTGTAGACCAAAAGGTATGGGCGCCGGAGTTTCCTCTCGTTGAGATTTTGGCAATCTCGTGCGGGTTGAAGCAAGCATTAGATATGGGCCTTTCTTCTCTGATGCTGGAGTCAGACGCGACGCTCAGGCGGTTGTCTTTGCATTGAATGAAGAGGAGAGAAGCGCGCAAACAGTGTCGGACGTTACTTAGGCAATGCCGACCGGCACTTCAACCACTGAAATAGCAGCAAATTCTTTTTTAAATTCTCAATGTTGCCTCAATAAAGCAGCTAGGCCGTTTTCCTATCTCTAAAGGGGCTTACCCATAAAGGGGGCTTTACCCTGACACAAGTAGTCTCCGCGGCTATACTATATCAAATAGCCTATAGCGCTACTGTACTTGTTTTTTTTTGTCTGGTTCTTTGCTAGCCAGACACCTGTCAACCAACCATCCTGCAACTATAAGTTCTTTCGCAAGCCAAGCCAATATCCCTTGATCCGCCCGAGGAGAATCCGAGTGAAAGCAGCAACCAGCGTGATAGTAGCGTGTGTCAGCAAACAACTCTAAGCTGAACTGATTACAGATAGGTAGTGCATTCTCTGAGGTGAGTGAAGTGCCCTACTTCTATCTTACGGGTAGTGGTAGTGTAGCTGGGCTATTGATCCTGGTGAAGGAGCCCTATCAATCAAGTAAAGGCCGGGCGAGGGGTGATAGAATAGCAAGCAGGGTAACTTACGCAAGCAAAGGAAAAGACCCTTCCGACGACGCAGCAGCCAACCACCTATTCGAGCCTGCAAAAATCTATGTGAACAACTAGGGGCCCGCGATTACTAAGGATCGATTGCTAAGAGCACTTTTAGATCAGCTAGCTTCTTATACTTTTTATTATTATTCCTAAGCTCTTCTAAGAGAGTGGATCTCCTGAGTCTTCTTCTTAAGTACTTCCCGCTTGTGGCAATGTCAGTGTTTGCGGTTTCCTTTTTTAGTGGGCCAAATGAAGAAAGAGGTCCGGTCGAGCTTCTTTCTCCTGCAGGCCAGAATTTATAGTTCTCTAGTGGAGGCGAGCCAGAGCCAGTGACAGTGCCGGGGGAATATAAAGATTTTGAGTCCCTTTTTTTGAATTCCCTTTAGTAAGCGCCCTCTTATAAGCGAGTATGAAGTAAGCGCTGAACCTGAAGTGCTCTTTCTTCCTTGGTAGGTCAGCCGTTGACGAGACTTAGTTTAGGTCAATTTTTTTTTTTTTTCAAGCCTTTCAAGCTGTAATAATTTACCCAGGCAAGGAGTAATTCAATTGAAATCCATTTTCTTTCTAGTAAGCTAGGGCTTAGTAAGCAAATCAAAGGAGTCGTCAAGCTGGGGCAAGTCAAGTTAGTTTTTAGCAATATCGATTAAGCCTATGTGTTTAAGAAGTCCCTAATCTATTCTATCAGTACTACTAGCGAGCTAACATGCTAACAGTAGTTAAAAACTGGTCTTTATTAAGCTCCCCTTTTTACCTAGCATAATAACTAAATAACTAACAGGCTTAGAAGACTAGCAGTTCTACTAATAGGATAAGAGTGAGTTGGCAAAGGCATTCCTTCCCTTGATCTGACAGTGCTAAGTAAGAAGGGCCTAAAGAGCATTACCAGTAATCCGAGGCAAGAAGAGAGCTAGCTTGTATAAGAGTCATAAGAGGACTAAGAATAAGAAAGGTCCAACTCGTACTAAGACTATCGGTACTACTCTTCCTAAATTCCTAACGTGGAAAAGGTGTCTACTATGTTTACCGTTTCTAACAGAAAGACCATCTCTCCCCTTAGTCTAAATAGCTAGATAATCTCCCAGCCAATGGGCAAGCTAGTTCTTTAGCAAAATAAGTAGTCTTTCAAGCAAGCTATGGATAAGAGGGATAGGTCAAAGGTAAAGGACCTAAGCGATTTTATTTGAGATTTTAAGCCAGTTCAATTCCTTTTCCCATTGATCCTCTTGCAGAAGAAAAGCGAAACCCATCTAGCTCTAGTAGTAAGCGCATCGAGTGAGCGAGCAAAGCCAATTGGAGTTCTAAGCTAAGCCCCTTATTTCAATGTCATGCCAGCCGAGCCAGTAGACGTCTTAAGGTAAGCTCTTCCTGTTGCAGTGTCTGTTGTAGTTTCTGGGAGTTATGTTCCAGCCTTTACAATTGCAATTGCTAGACCAGAAAGTGCTTTGCCCACTATTTACATTATAGGAAAATTGGATAGTGCTCTTGCCCCTAGTCCTATTGTGGGAGTAGGAGTCTTTCCTCTGGCCGTTGAGAGTTCAGCCATTGGAGTGCTTCGTAGGCAGTGCTTTCTCTTAGTTTGAAGGCTCTAGAGCAAGAAAAGAGGTAGGCAAGCATATCTTATTTAAAAAGGCTAGTTTTCAAGCTCTTAGATTTCTTATTTATTTCGGCAATGAATGAAGTAAGTAAGCAAATGATAGAGCTTAGTCTCTCTTTACTTTGATTAGCCCCTACTAGCGTAGTATGAGTTCTACGTTAGTAAACGAAGAATTGGGTGATATAAAATCCTCTTTTTTTTTTCGATTTAAGGGCAGTGAAGCAGTGGTAGATCACAGTGAAGCAGCGGCAATCGCCGAAATGGATTCGTAATGGTTGATTGATGAACCTCATAAAAGAACCGTTTTGCACGATTCTTCGACTCCCATCTGAAACCATTAGATTCCGAACGTGTTGGAAATAAAAGAAGAAAAACCCTTACTAGCATGAAAGCGTGAGTCAGCTTCCCGGTAGGTCGTGCTATGACACCGGCACCAACAGTAGATGAACGTAGTCAAATACTTTTTTACTATCCTTCTGATTAATCTCATTCATGTTGGAATAACCTTTGGAAGATGCTTCCAAGGGCAGTTAGCCTAGATAGAAAACTCCACCGGGGGACTATACCACATAAAAACGAAGGGGTTCCGACTCCCACTCGGGTTCCATCAGCAGATTAAGTTAGGTTGAGACCTCCATCGATTTGAGTTTTCATACGGCTTTCAGGCACAGCAAGATCTGAGTGAGCTGCATCTGGTTAATCGCCTAAGTAAGTAGTATCTAACTCCGAAGGGGAAAGCCCTAATTGTTCCGATCTATAACCACTGGAGGCCTATGATCGAGCTACTTCTGCTCCTACACCTTCTTCAATTGAGCTGTCATAGAATAGTTCTTTCTCGACGAAATGGAAATAGGGTCTACCGGGAAGCTGGTTTAGGATGTCTTTGCATTCCCACCACTATCGAGTCGAGTAAGAAAACAGCATGCTAAGAGCCGTGAGTGGCTTACTAGACTCCTTTCGAGGGTTGACCGCCTAAGCTTTGAAATAGAGCTTCTCGCACATGCCTCGACGTCGTCCTTTTGCATCCATCTAATCGTCCAGCTACAGATTTGAATGCAAAGAGTAAGGCGCAGCGGTAGAAAAAAGGCACTTTATGAGGGCGAGCAAGTCATGAGATCAGCATTATAACGGTCGTTTATGCGTCACTTCGAGTCTCAACAGGCTCGCTCGTAACGGTTCCAATGTTAGGATTTGGGCGCTCTAGCCAAAACGAATCCTATTTCGGCTATTACCTTCTCAATAGCTCGTACCCCTGTTTCCCACTTCGCTGCTTCTATTTCATAGCCTTTGGTGCCTTCCACGTCTCGGTGAAGAGATAGAAACGACTTTCTTTCAACTTTGGTGCCTTTAGCCAAACCAGCTGCAGAAGCTGTAGAATCTCTGGGACACCTCTCCTTCCCCTTTTCTTTCAGGGAAGAATGGCATAATTTCTTTAACGACCTTTTTCAGAGCTTCCGCTCAACTCATGCTTCTTCATGAATACTTTTTACCTTCGCTTGACAACAACTATAAGCTGTAAGCCACGGTTAAATACTGAGGCTTTTCACTCAAGAGTTCTTGCCAGTAGTACGATAAGGAAGATTAGAATCGAACTGGCATATGGGGGCAAATTAGCCCTCTCTCCCGCCAAGAGGAGTCGCTTTGGTTAGGTTGGAAAAGCCTTCCCTTCCTACATCTGAGGGTCCGCAGGGGGGACCGTAAAGAGGGATCCACTAAGGGTTGATTTTGCCCTTAGTAGATCGTGACGGGGTTCATCGTCCTCCTTATTCGAGTTCTACTAAATCAATGGTGGAATACGCCCCTAGGGGAGCACCCCGAATTGAGTGGTAGACTCACTTAGCACCATTACTACGATAATGGAACCTAGCAAGACTGCCAGCGCCGCAGCCCCGCCCCGATTAGTAGCAGCCGCTTCACCTATCTCTTTTTTTATCCCAAGTGGGTTGAAAGAATCTCCCCCTAAAGGTAAAGTAGCGTCGCTAATCTGAAGCTGCTCAACGGCAACAAATTTTTCACTACACTGGGATTGATGGCTGTCCAGGGAAAGTAAAAAACCGACTGTGGAACCTCGGCCCACCATGCAGTAAAGCCTATAAGTAGGCAAATAAAAAGTACAAACCTTATGTCTCTGAGGTAGGAGTAGATAATAGCTTCAGAGAGGGAGAAGCTCTTTATCCTAGAAGAATGGACGGAATGTCTTTCATAAGGAATCGCAGGAATATGCGACGGTTTTTTCCAGGAAATCCCCAACGCAAACTATGCCCTCTTTTATATCGAATCGATCATAACCACTACCTACATTCCACGAAATTGTGCACCACAAGTAGGAGCTAATAAAAAGACCTGCGATCCCATAGAAAGACATCACGATCCCTTGTGGAAAAAAAAATGATTTTCTCAAGACCCCGCGTTCTTTGATCAATCTGGTAAAATCTAAAGAGTGGTGAAGTGCTTGGCTGAGGACCAACTTGATTTATTTTTGAGTGCAGAAATTCACAAGCTGCGGATCCATCTACACTACAAAGAAACACCAGCAAGAATTGCATTGCCTAATGCTTCCCGACCCGGCTCATTCTATCACTGAAACTATCTATGCGGGGATGCATTAACATCTTATTCCTTTGTTAAGCAGACAAAAAGAGTTGTAACAAGTGCCAGTTCGCCTCATCGACTTGTTGCTGAGAAGTGAAAGACATTCACATTGAGGTCTCGCATGGGAGTTGATCTTCAGCCCCCTGTCTATCTATTTTGGGAGTGGTAGTGCGCGAACCAGAAAATCCGCCTCAAATAGCTCCTGATCGAGTCACTTCAGAAGCTTCTATTCGCTTACTTCGTAACCTCACGGAAAGCCTCAATCGAGCCGCTCCCGTTCCACTACCAGAACAACACACCTTTGGTGCCTCCGCCGCATAGCTTGCAGTCGAACACAATATCTTTGGCTCCTGTGATGCTACCTTTCTTCAGAACCTTGGGCACCTCGACTCCCCCAATTGATTGGGATTGGCTTCGTAATCCTTACTTGGAGTTTGGAGTACTCCATTCCTTTCAATCAGGCAAAGCAATCTTTCTCAATAGGCACCAAAGGTGTGGAATTTTTTCAAATATCACAGGGTCATATGAGTGAATCGTTTAAAGTGGACTTTCTCATTAGGGTGGAATGGATAAAATGAACTTTCTCAGTAGGGTGAAACAGCTAAAGTGCGCTCTGTCAATAGGGGGAAATGCACTTTGTCAATAAAGTAGGAGGGGCAGAGTGAAAGCATGCCCTTATCGCGGGTAAAGTAAACTTTGTCAATAGGGGAAAGTGGACTCTTGTCAAGTGAGTTACATCGGTTTATGAGCGTAAATGCGATTATTTTAATTTCTTTCAGAACCTTTGTCAATTGTTGTTGTTCTGCCCGAGGATAAATTTTAACAAGCTACCGCTGACTTTATTGCTGAATTTATCCCAATGGAGAGTGCAAATCCACACCGATGCACCGCTGATACACCGGCACTAATCCTTCCAGTATGGGAACTATATGTTGATGGCTCTTGCAATAACCAAGACAGTGGAGCAGGAATTGTCCTTATTGACCCTGATGATAATTCTTACGGCCCTTCGCTTCGCTTCAAACAATACCGCTGAATATGAGGCACTGATCGCCGGTCTCCAGCTAGCCAGGGATATGGGAGCTACCGATATCAATAGAATCAGTGATTCTCAATTGTCAATCAGGTCACCGGTAGATTCAATGCTAACGAGTCACGGCCCGGTTAGCAGGAGCATTACTTAACCGGTTCAATGGACACCAGATACCGAGACTGAAGCACGTGCTGCTGCATTGGCTAAAGCTGCTACGACAGCACCACCAGAGGTTCTGAAAGGACCATTGATTGAAACATTGGAAACTCCTACTATCTTATCTCCAGGCCTTTCTCTGAAATCTTCACCACTGAAGTTCAACGAGAGCCATCTTGGATGGACCCCATTGTTAATTTTCTCAAGAATGTTTGCCTGCTGATGAAACGGCTGCCTCACGCATACGCCATAGGTCTGCTCTATACATGCTACGTGATGGCCAACTATATCGCAAGGGACAATCTTTCCCATCCCTTAAGTGTCTTACACCGGCAGAGGAACTGAAGGGGCGAAGGACAAGGAACCAGACGAAGCGGAGCGAGAGAAGGACAAGGATAGGGCAAAAGTACTCGACGTTAAGAGAGGATCTGAAAAGAGCTCGACCAGCGGGAGAGGAAGTGAACAAAGTGAACTGGAGACTGACAGCAGCCAGCATTTCAAACAAGACTGACAAGGATAGGTTGTGAAGTGGGCGATACATAGTGGCAACCACTCAGGGGCACGAGCACTAGCTTTCAAAGCACTACGTACCGGTTACTATTGGCTGTCCTACTTACCATGCTTTCCATGCCATGTGCTTCCTCCAATACTGGAACTGGGGCTGCCCTATATAGTCAAGCACGTTCCTCACCCTCGCTAGCCTCCTTCGCCGTGCTGCCATCCATCCACTCGACTATCCCGCTCGCCTAGACATGCTTTCATTGTTTGGCTTGCTATTAAGAATGGCAAGTATAAACTTTAAAAATGGGATATCATTCCTCAGGCTAAGTCTTTGATGTGTAATGACCCTATTGAAACTATTGATCACCTGTTCTTTTCTTGTCCGGTGGCTAAAGGAGTAGGGGCCACGGTCTATAACCAATGCTGCAAGGTCCCCGGGGTGTTGGGAGAGTGAGCTTTTGTGGGCTGCTAATCAGTTTAAAGGCAAAGGCTTTCCTTCTTTGGTTAGGAAAATTGCGTGGGGTGCTACCATCTACCATATTTGGAGAGAGAGAAATGCCCGCTTGTATAAGACTGAATACAAATGAAAGGCACCGAAGGCACTGAAAGTGTAAAAGATGATGTGAGATTTAGGTGTGCCTCCATTCCTAGCATTCGAGACGTTGGTGGGATCTTATCTTCACCATGAATGATCCTACGGGCGAACATCTCATGGCACACCATTGATCAATAAGATAATAAAGGATAAATAGAATAGACGGAGATACCCCCCATTCCTATCAGCGTGAAATGAAAAAAAAGAAGTCCTCTCCTCCGCCCTCTCTGTCCCTGGCTTCTACTTTCACATACCTTCTGGCCTCAGTCGTTGACTTTGCCCCTTCCGCTCCTCCATTTAAAAAGAAATTTAGTAGTTGTTCGCTCCTGAACGAAGCTATTGGGACAGCGGCTTTGATAGCGCTTTCTCAATGAGATATATCATATCGCGGTAGAGCCCCTTTTGAAAAATACCTCTCTGGTGTCATCTACTGGCTGACTGCGCAGCCTTACTATGGCTTTTAGAAAGCAAGATCCCCTCCGTTTATCACTCTATAGAAATAACATCCCATACATACTTGCTTGCCCTAATCGAATCTTATCCCTTACTCCATCCCCTGAAGGAGCGTATCCTTTTTCATCTAATGCCGTCTTTTCCAACTCCCTTTCTTCCCGTCTCAGTCATCTCATCTCTCTTACCTGAACATAGAAGATAAGGGGTTAGCGAGACTGACTCCCCTTATGAGCCCGAAAGCCATATGAACGAAAGCAGGCAAAAAAGTAAACTAGACAAAAGGGTACCACTCCATAAGAACAGATTCACCAGGCACTCGAAATTCTCAAATCCCTGGACGTGGGGAAATAGAAAGGAAAGAGCAGACTTTCTTACTTTCGAGGCATACTACTATCTAAGTTTCTCTCCTTTGACGGTCAGATCGATCCCTTATTGAATTGAAGGGAATTCTTCTCGGAGTTGGGGTTATCTCCATTCTCTTTATCGATGAATAAGGGAGTCCGGCAGGAGACAAAGAAGATTAATGAAAAGGCCTGCCTTTCACTGCGGTGTCAAAGATGTCCTGCTCTTTCACTGCCTTACTTTGCTTCGCAACCTCTCTAGCCCGGCATTCAAGCCCAGGAAACTAACTATTCTTCAACGCTTCCTTTATCGATTTTTTTTGTGTTCCATGAATAAAGAAAAATAATAACTCCCTTCTCCAAGTCGCCTTCGAGTTCTTATCAAGCTCTGACATCGTGTACGGAAGTTGTAACATGGGAAAACCAAAGAAAACACAATTCGTTTGACCGGTGGTGACCTATAGCTCTCTCCTTGCACTCCGCTCATTTATCATGAGCCTCACCGCATCTAGATATAATTCACTGCTCGGATTCTTTAATTGGTTCAGAAGAACGCACAGATCCTCGCGAGTTACTTTATCTGACACGCTGACCTTTTTTTTGAGCTACGGTTTGGGCAACGTCCCACCAGTCGTATTGTTCACGAGGATGCATACCTTCGCAATACGACTCGAGAATGATAGCAGCCTTTTGCCGCAAAGTATCAGACGTGTCCATCGGATGCGCCTGTGGCAGGTCGACTTTAGCCAAAAAGTCGGGGATTTCTGGCTGGGTCTGGGTGCGCTTCTTTACCCATTTTTTGAACCCAGCGACGCAGGGCAAGATCGTATTTTCGCTTGCGGGAAAAGGCAGTAGCAAGATCCTGCAAGTAAAAAGAACCGTAAAGGTAAGAGCCGGGCAGCCCTGTTTCTTTATGGATTGCGCTAAGAGTCGAAGGGAAAGGCTAGCGCTGAAAGATAGTAAAGACTTATTTAACCAATCTTTCCAACCACTTGTTAGTTCGTTATACCCCTCGCAATCCATTGTTTCAAAAGGTTGTGCCCCGAAGCCCAAGTCAAGTTCAGTCATCGAAATGAAGATAACCCAGTCCTTAAGGACAGAAAGAAGATAAGTAAACAGTGGAACGAGATAGGCAGAAAGAACATTCATTAGTGGAGAGGCATAGTCACAACTAGTGTCAATAGCGAGGTAGAGTCCCATCCAAGGTTGGGTTAAACAAAGAGCGCTCAGAAGAGTAAAGAAAACGAGACGTAAGATTTGTTCCAGATTCCTTTTACTGACAGAATTGGGCATTGTATTTAGTTTCCTAGTATGAGGGCTGTTTTGGCTTTGGGTAGTCTATGTATACCTTCTACCCTGGAGTGCCTCGTTTCCAGTTTGTCCTGACCAGTAAGGCAGGGGGGCTACCCTGCTGTTATTGGAGGACGATCGACCTACCTAAGTTTTGACTAGTCGGTTACCCGCTTGCCCTCCGGATAGCCGCTTAACTGTTCACTATACTTCCTCCCCCCCCCCGCAGGAATGCCTCCATTCCCATCCCATCCTTTATGATCTCTGGCTATGATATATTCCCAGTGCAGAAGCATATTCATGCAGAATACTCTTCTACCTAGAAGAGGATATAAGGTCATTTTCTCATCAGTGGGCGTGATACAGATACTCCTCTATGCGACTTTCAGGGAGGGGGAACAAAGCCCCGGATTTAAAAGTTCAGCCCGAGTATCTTTTACCTATCTAAGCACATAGCCAACTAGAAAACTCATCCGCTTGTCAGGTGTAATACTCACTCGTAAATGATTGGTGTCAGAATTTTTCACTGATCAGGTGTGATCAGTCTCATCCGTGTAAGAATTAGGAATTCCTCTTCCAACTTTTCCCGAAATGGGCGTTATGGCAAAGAATAAGAAGAAAACTAAAGGAGAAATTTGTCCAATAGTAACAAATGGTGCCTCCACAGGTTGACATCCGATCCAACCTAGTAGTACGCAATCCGCCAAAAGCAACCAAAATATTGCTTGGTGAATAGGGCGAAAACTTGAACTACGCACATACATACTTTTAAAAAAAGGTAAAGCCAACAGACATATAAAAACTGGTGCTATTGCGGCTACACCTCCCGCTTTGTCAGGTATACTACGAAGAATGGCATGGATCGGTAGGAAATACCATTCCGGCACAATATGAGGCGGGGTGGGCATCGGATTAGCAGGTATATAATTGTCGGGATGCCCCAAAACATTAGGAGCATAAAAAATCCAAATGGAAAAAAAGATAGCAAAAGCTACCCAACCTACTAGATCCTTTACATAAAAATAAGGGTAAAAAGAAATTTTATCCATCTCTGAATGTACACCCAATGGATTATTGGATCCATATTGATGCAATGCGGCCAGATGAAGAAGACTGGCGCCTACTAAAATAAAGGGGAGTAAATGATGAAGACTAAAAAAACGATTTAAGGTGGCATTGTCCACGGAGAAACCGCCCCAAAGCCAAGTCACTATGGTATCCCCTACTACAGGTATGGCGCTAGCTAAGCTTGTAATTACTGTAGCTCCCCAAAAGCTCATCTGACCCCAAGGTAGTACGTATCCTGTAAAAGCTGTCACAATCATTAATAGGAAGATTACAACTCCGAGACACCAAACAAATTCCCTAGGACTGCTATAACTCGCATGATATAGACCGCGAAAAATATGAAGGTGAACCACAATGAGAAACATACTTGCCCCATTAGCATGCATATAACGGAGCAACCAACCCCCTTCAACATCTCTCATAATGTGTTCTACGCTGTTGAAAGCTAGATCCACATGAGGTGTGTAATGCATAGCTAAAAAAACGCCAGTCACTATCTGAATGACTAAACAAAGACCAGCTAACGCACCGAACCCCCACCAATAACTAAGATTGCTCGGGGTTGGATAATCTATCAAATGTTGATTTAGTGTGGAGGATATAGGTTGTTTAAGAAGAGAGAATCGTTGGTTCCTTATAGTAATTTTTATTTCCTTATGGTTACAATTCTAGTTCCCTCACCCTTTTAGCGGGGTATATTTGGAAAGCGGTTAAAGTAACTCTCTCCAACCTTTTCTATCTATCCGGGCGCATTGGTTTTTCCAACGAAAAAATGGATTTAATCTGAGTAATGGGCCTCTAAGAAGCTCTGTAACGAGCTTTTGGCTTTGCTGTACGTACGCAAGGGCTCTGAAGCCGCAAGCGCATCAATCTCGGAGGCAGATTTGAAATCTACGTCCAAACTCAAGGCCATCTTTTCGGCCAAATCATGAAAATCGGCCTCCCGGAGCTGAGGATACTTAGCCAGAACGTCGGGGAGTGCACTGTATTTCTGCAGGTGACGTTCCAGCAGAGCGCAAAAGCGCTCGTTAGCAAGCATCCACTCATGGGAGTGGGAGGGTGCTGGCTGGGAGGGTCCCGCCTCATCGCGGGACGCCCTTGGCATGGGAGAATGGATGGAATTGCTTCCCTGGCCCTCCGATTCGTAGGGGGAGAAAGGTTCCAAGAGGACTCCCTCGTCAAAGGACGTCCAGGAGGACGAGCTTGATGGACCGGCGGGGCCCGGAAGAGGAAGTGCTTGCTGCCCTCCCACGACAGTCGAGACAAGGGGGAAGAATGCGCTTAAATCGAGACCTAGGTGAGAAAAGACGTAGATCCGGATCAAAAAGCACCAAAAATATATAAAAACTAACAAAGATAGATAGAGAACAAGTACAAGTGGAAAGCCGTACTTGTCTTTCAAACGACAAGAATAAAAACGAAAGAGAAAGATGAAGCCCAAAAGAATTATGCCAAATGTAATAAAGAATATTCCTGTGATATGGATAGCGGTTCCTTCTGATCGTCCGAATGCATTTGCTATAAAAACACCGAAAGCACTTCCTAGTAAAGAAAGAAGTCTCATAAGAAAGAGGGGCATCGTTGCTGAGAAATACATAAATGGTACAAGAAAGACATAGATCGCCATAGATTAAGGCCTCACCTTTTCCGTGAGAGATCCGATCTTAGTGGTTTTCCACTTAATCTCCTTCTCAATCGGTAGGGCTTATGGAGGAAATAGGATGCAGGTTTGTTTTCCAACCCAACGGATCGTAACCTTAGGGCTACCTCCCAACCAAGGTTAGTCACCCCCTCGAGAAGAGACTGTTACTCTTCTATTACATTATTACATTACGGAGAAGTCCATTCTCGTCTGGGATCGATCCCCTTTACTTTAGCCAAGGAAAGCGGGTCAGTTGATTGGCAAGCCGACTGATAATATAGGCGGTTGATCGGGGGAAAGCTATCGTCCAAGGTTACCAGAATATGGATATGGCTGGAAAGCACTTAACCCCCGTATGGGAAGGGAAGACTAGTGGATTGGCTCAGGGGACAAGTTCAGCCGAAGGATCTCCTGTCAAGTATGCTCCCCAGACATAGACTACGTACAGGGTAGTACTTTTGGAAAGATAGAATATCACCGCGTGAACATAACATTAAGTTCCGAATGTAACTCCCGAAGTAAGGCGGAGAACTGTTGTTCATTAGAGCGCCGGAGTGCGGAGGTTGTTCCCATCATTGAAGTCAGAGTGTGGGACTGAGCCTTACGAATGATAAAGACCAAAAAGTGCTTAGTTTCGTTGGAAAAACCAACGCTCATATTGACTTTCTCTCGCCCTACTTCTAAGGATAGATAGAAAAGGTTGGAGAGAGTTACTTTATTAAATTCTCTCCTTTCTAAAGCTGCGCAAGGCGGCCCCCCTGACTTTCTTTGGTTGGAGCGCTTCGCTTCGCTAGTGACAGTTGTGCTATTCCTTCGCTGATGAAGCCCTAGGACTGTGCTGCTGGCTGAGCCGCTTCTCTTCCTTCTCATTGTGTCCGGTAGTGCCCAACGGGCTATTCCATTACTCACTGACCTGTCTCAGTCGTTGAAACCTCGATTCGATACCTACAATGAATTGCGAGCTATGCTGGTTCTGTTCCGGACAGTTAGGCTCTGCAAAGTGTAGAGGAGAAGAAGCATAATCCTAAGTATGGGGAATACTCGAGACAAGGGGCTGCTACCCTTGCTTTCTTTACTCGTTCGTTGAGCTCTTAGCTTTGCTTCTGTCGGCTGGATTGGTTACGCTGTGCTTTCTGTCTACTATAGTATGCTAGAGCTTGCAGGCCGAGCCTCCTCATTCTGCTATGCCCGGTGGTCTAAAGCACGGTTCAACTGCGGTGTGTAATCTGATGTCTGAATTGCCCATTAAGGGCTGACTCCGCGGCAAGAGGACCACTACTGTGATGTAACTGATGATCAGTGGACTCTTCTTCCTCTACTACTGAGACTGACCGACCTGCTAAGAGGGTGGTAGAGGCATTTTAAAAGATATCGGGTGGAAGATAAATAGAATCTAGAAGGGAAGGGAAGAGCTTGTCCTCCTCGGACATATTCTTGATGTCAAGCATCAAGGAACTGAATTCTTTCACATATTCCCTCACCGTGCCAGTATGCTTCAATTTCTTGAGTGAGTCTCTTGCAACCCATGCTGTCTTGCAAGGAAGGAACTGATCCTTCAATTCTTTCTTCAAAACTTCCCATCTTTCAATCTTAGGACGGCCAGCATAAGCATCATCCTCCATCCGTCTTCTCCACCAGAGTTTGTTGGCATCCCCTTGTTACTCACTCCGCAGCGCATATCTAAAGCTCTTACTCCTCATAGAAAGGGTCATATTCAAAATCAGGTTCTTCCGCGCCATAGTTAATAGCATTGATCTCATGGCTTGGATAGTAAGTCCCTCTTGAAGCATTCTTCTTGAAACTCTGTTCTTTCTTTAATCATCCTTTCATAATTGGAAGCCTCAGTAACAAGATCCCCAAAGTCTTTAATCCTCATAGCATTAAGATGCATTCTGATCTCATTATTTAGACCTTTCAGCCCAATTCTGCATACTTGTTGATTATCCATCTGGTCAACACAACGAGCTTACATCTTCGCCTTTGGCGCCTTTGGAGAAAGAGCGCAGCGTTTTCACTGGTTTGTTGTCGCATGTGGCTTGAGTGCTTCCAAACCGAGCATGGAAAAGGGTTTCCAACTCATTCATCCCAGATAGGGGCTCCAAACTTCTATACCATTCAAAGGCTGACAAGGTTGGAAAAAGCTTCATTTTTTGATCACTGCATTACCACATTGATTGGTAAATTGAGCAATGTGTTCCATTGTTACTCTTCTAGAATCCTCCCACAGTAAAGACTGGGGTTCTAAATCCTCTTGGGAACTCTAATTGATCCACTTCATATGGATGAGGAGGTCAACATGCCGATCGGTTCTTCTGTTCTGGGGACTCCGCTAACGCTATGATCCGGTCAAGGCGAATGGATGTGGCCATTTACTACTTAAGATATTGTGTTAGCAAGCAAGACGTGACTTCTCGCTGATGATGTTTAGTCAGGTCCTCTCTATGAAAATAGTCGTCTGTCTCACTTCCGCCTTCTCCGTTCTTCTGCGAAAAGAATGTTCCGCTGATATGTATAGCCGTTGTGGTTCTTCCGCACTGGTGCGTGCCTCAGAGAGGTCATTCTTGAGGCTAGGGGCATGGCTCTCGTCCTATACATCCGAATGGATTTTCCCCGCCGGAGGAAATGGATCTGTCCCTGCAACTCATTTTTGTTTCTTGGGGAGTGTCTCGTTACTGCGGCAGGGAGCCGCGAGGGATTTTTATTTATCTAAAAATAATATGGGCCTTGTTACGTTTAGAAACCGGGGCTAAATAGACAAGCACTAAGTCAATCGGAGTGGATCGGACCTAACGGGTGGCTGCGAAGTTTCTCGTGCGAGCGATGTCTTTCACTCGACCCAAAAGGAAGTTAGTCCTAAGGGCGTGAAGAGCCCCGCGCGAAGGAATGGATTTTTTTTAGGATAAGAAGAGCTTTTCCGGCGGAAGAAGCCTATTTCCTGTGGTAGTTTACTTTCTTAGTGCGAAACGCTAAGGCAGTAAAGTAAACTTGCTTACTTGTTAGAGTAACGCAACCCATTTGTCTTTTTCATCCGCTGCATTACTTTCTCGGCATGGAGGTATCTCGCTCCACCTCTGGACTTCGCCTAACCCAAACAAAGTATACTCTTGAATTTCAGCTTGTTCCTGTTCGTCTATTCGGGACGGGTAGGCAGCCCACATACATGAAGAGAAGAAGAGAGGGGGGGGGAGTTACTTGCTTAGTGCTTGCGCTAAGCAAGGCGGTCGAAGAAGGTTCTGAAAGAAAGCAACCGATGCTTTGGTCATTCAGCTGACTCCTTGCTCCCAGTCCGTGCTTGCTGTCATGCTGGCGCAGGGGTTTCGGCCGGTTTTACCTACTATTGGATTTGAACCAATGACTCTCGCCGTATGAAAGCGATACTCTAACCGCTGAGTCAAGTAGGTCAAGCTGAGTCAAGTCAGAGAAAATAGACCCATATAAGAGAAAGCCGCGCAACCAGAGTTGCCCTTACTATACAAGGGGGGGCGGAGCGCTAAGAAAGAGAAGAGAAAGCGTTATCACTCTACGAAATGAAGCAGCGGCTAGCACGCTAAGATCAACCACTTGGAGAACGTGAAGCCTTTATTTCTCGGTCGTTTGTCTTAATCTTAATATAAGTGGATTCCGATTCATGCAGTCGTTCTTTGCTGCATTGGTGTTTTGACCCCCTACTCTCCACCATAAAAAAAAGTTTCCACTATATCTCAATCTCAGGAGTAGGAAAAAAATTGTATAATTAGGGCATACAACAATGGATCAATTCATTCAACAAGATCCGTTCGGATCGGACCAGGATGAATGGGATTGGTCTGACCTCTCGCTCAGATGTAAGACTCCCGCGATGTCCCATGCCACGTTTCGTGAACAGCTATGCCCGAGAATGAATGAATTGTGATATAGCGCCGAATAAGCCACTGCTCTATTCCCGACTCGAAATCTATAAAGGAGTTTAAGGGAGAGAAAAGAGGGGGCCCCTTACCATAATCCTGCTGCCTCGGGACGACTGCACGTTACATCATAGCAGCACGACCAAATGAAGGCGGAAACCTGGTTGGGCGTTCCTGCGCACCCGGCATCCTGCAAGAAAAGGCCCCTTACTATAGAAAGAACAAAGAAAGGGATTGAGCTGCGCGAAAGCCCTTGCGCTAACGCGCATCCGTTTTCTTGCTCGTTAGCGCTTTAGAAGGACGTTTAGGCTTTTCTAGCGGACCTTCGAGAAAATCAAATAGACAAAGAAGGACTTTGATAGATAGAATAAGGCACTCAGACATCAAAAAGAGGGCTACTTCACTATGAATGGTAACATATGAATTGAAACTAATGCGACGGGTGTCAATTACCAAAAACGACTCGACCACTAACTAAGTCCCGCAGGTAACACAAGGCCGAAGATGGATGCGAAAAATAAATATTTGAAACCGCTCTCGAACCATCACACGGATTCCGATCCAACAGCCCATGATATGGTAAGAACGAAATGTAAAGGCAAAAAAAACGATTCTATGCGCAGACGTGAAAGCTCTATCGATAGAAGCATTCTAGCCTATTTTGATTTAGTTAGAGAAGAGCGATTCCCTCGTCTGAGAACCGCCATTCCCGCACTATTCCTCCCCACTAATAAAGAGCGATTGAAAATCTCAATAACCTAAACTAAAATGCAGAAGTGAGCGTACCCCACTCCTCTCTCCCCCTTTTTTAGCAACCCCCATTTTTAACCTTTGAATTAGTCAAAGCCAAAAATATTAAAAATAGAAGGTAGTTTACTTGCTTAGTGCTTGCGATAAGGAAAGGAGATCAGAAAGATACGCGGACGACTTTACTATAGGGATGTTTTCGTGAGCAGTAAGCAGCGGATCTCCCCTTATTTTTGGGAAGCCGGTGGCCGCGTGTGAATTCTTTCAAGGCAAGGGGCGGCCTGATTCGACATTGTTGTTTACTCTGATTTGGTCGAGGTGGTTTTCGTTTACCAGCGCGTAGGTGGTCTAAGTTCCTATGACCGAGTCTTTCTGGCCCCTGTGAACATCTTTTCTTAATGTATTAAAGAGGGCCTCTCTAACCGGTGAAAAGTGGTGGGTGTCCACTAACGGCCATTCCTGGCTCGGCTCCGATAACGCAATTCCGGGAGGAGTCGGTAGTTGGGCACTGGATCCCTTCGGACCTGGAGAACGTGTGACGCTGGGTCGGGGTTTGGTGAACCAACGGGTCGCTCCTCTAGTTGAAGTATTTGGCCCCTTTTTCGTTGCCTAGGTTACACCTTCGGAATACCCCAGAAGGGAATTTTTCTCTACTTCCCTCAATCTTCACTTTACGCCACGCCGACTCCCCTTTCGTCATAAGGCGTGGAATTAGACCAAGGGGAATCCCCATAGGAACTAGTCCCTCGGATTTCGCACGTAGGAGATCGAGACACAGCCCCAGGGCTATGGGG